GTTTAAATATAAACAAAACGAATCGCTTTCTAGATGATCCTTCTAGAAGAAGGTCGTTTTAACAATCTTTCTAGTTACTTCGTTCTCTATTTCTATTTGAGAGGATCCTAAGGAAAAGGGTTTTGTTTCCAACGAGCTAAAACAATATGTCGATGTCTCTAGTAAACCAAAGTCATCGTTGAATAGCTATTTTGCTTCAATTTATTTCTTTAGAAATCGAAAAGAAAATCGAAGGAAGGTTTAGTTACAATTAGAAATTAACTTTATATCTTCACCCATGGATCCTTTACTCATACTTATTCAATTGGAAGTCTTGATCCAATTCAAATTCTGTTTCGCAATTTCATAATCCAACTTTGAAATTTATAAGTGACTAGGGGATAGAAATCACGAGAATGTGTAGTTTTTTTTTTCTCGAATTGCTCATTTGAGAGGTAAAGGATTAAATCCTTTTAATTTAAAGAAATAAAGTTTTTAATCGGAATATGAATAAAACCGAAAGACCCTTTAACTATTAAAGGGTTAAAAGAACGAATCACACTTTTACCACTAAACTATACCCGCTACAATATGATTATTATATACAAATGGACTTTTTGTTGAACAAGAGAATTGAGCATGATTAAGATAGGATTGTTAAAGAATAATCAAAATAAGCGTTTTTCGTGGGGAGATATAAATTTAATGAGATTCGGAAAAGAGGTTTCATTTAATTTAAATTTAAATGACTAAAGTTTTCTCTTTTGGTGAACAAGTTTTGATAGATATAGATCGCAAAAACACTAAAATCAGAACACAAAAATGCATTGTGGAAGAATCGAGAGTTTTTAGTTGGGAAAATGAAAATAAAATATAACAACAATAAAGAATGTAAAAAGTCTTTCTTCTTTTTGTTGTTGCTTGAAGATAAGATATTTAATTGATTAAAACAATAATTATTTATATATTTAAATTATATTATTTTGTATCTTATATAAAATTTTATAATATAAATATATAAATAATATAAAATATAAATAGAAAAGCAAAAGCCTTTTTGTTTTCAAATCAGATAAATCATTAATTATCTATAATTCGTTGGACCAAAAAAAGGCCCGGCTAGGTACTGACCAGGCCAGGCCATCAGAATAAGAAGGGCTTTTCGAACAAAATCAACACAAAACAAAGAGGTCGTCCTTAATTTTTCTTTATTTAGGTTGTTGGCACTTTCCAGCCCTTCCCTTTCGATAAAGGAAATTCCTGATTTGTCGATCTCTCTACATATACATAATTATACATATATATAATAGAGCAAAGAAGAGAGAGAAAAAAAAGACTCCTGACATTATGGGTAATGTAGTAATTAGCTTTTTCAATTGGGAGAGATGGCTGAGTGGACTAAAGCGTCGGATTGCTAATCCGTTGTATGAGTTATTCGTACCGAGGGTTCGAATCCCTCTCTTTCCGTTTCCGTTGATGACTTGATTGATTTTTTCAAATTTTGAAAATCTTAGTTAAACGTGTAGAATATAGATAAAATCCCAAGAAGATTTGAAAATTAATCAAAGAAAACCCTTAGGATCTTATTCTTCACGTCCAGGATTACGTCCCGGATCATTAGATAGGAATCCAAAGATAAAGAGAGAAACAAAAAATATCACTACGGTATAAACGAAGAGTTTCAGAGTAAGCATTACATAATCTCCAAATTATTTTTTGGGAAAAAAAAAGAGAATAGATCTTCCATTTTTCTACCACATATCCTATTTTGACACCTTCTTTTTTCTAGAAATATAAATTAATTGTTACAAAACAAATGCATTTTTTTTTCATTAACAAAAATATCTTTCATATCGAAATTAGATATTGTGGTAGACCCTAATAGGGGTTAGGGTCTTTTGCTGCAAAAGGGGTCAAAAAATGAAGATAAGAAATGGGTGGTAAGCCGGCCACTAGCTCAATGTGCGAATCGAGGGTTCATACTCTAAAACTTATCTGATTTTTTCAATTGTTAAAATTTTTTCTCGAATAAATCATGCATTTTCTAGGATATTATTATATATATTATTAATTAAATTATAATTATTAAGGATTTCATCGAAAACTTACAGCAGCTTGCCAAACAAAAGCTAAAAGAAAAAAAAACAGAGGTATAACTGGCATAACATCTATGATTGGATTCAAAAAAGCATAGGCTTCGGGCAATTTTCCGAAGAAAAAACTACTCGAAGAAAGGGAAGAATTAATACAAATACAGATTAAACTAATGATATTAAGCATAACAGACATTTTTGTGTTCTTGGAGATAATTACAGTTTGGTTGGGTTTTTTATAAGGAAAAAGAAAGTCAGTTACGGTAGACAAAAAATCCTTCTTCTTTTTGAAGCCACCCAATCACAAAATCCTCCAATTCTCAACTTAAAGGAGAATAGAAGAAATCATACTTTCATACAATATCTTAATTGAATTCTATGTAATGATCAATAAATTTAGTTGAATTCTATATCTAGATGTATCAACATCCTACTACCCGTTTATTCTATAGATATATAGATATTTGGACTGGAGTTGACAAACAACCAATACCAATTTTATTGTTTCTTAGTTTAGATTATAAATTGAAATGGGGCGTGGCCAAGTGGTAAGGCAACGGGTTTTGGTCCCGCTATTCGGAGGTTCGAATCCTTCCGTCCCAGAGGATTTTTATGGTATTGCTATAGTATTCCTATTATTGCTATAGATAATAGAGTGGTCAGGAGTAAATCCGTATTATTGCTATAGATAATAGAGTGGTCAGGAGTAAATCAGTATTAATTTAAATATCTGTTCGAATCTCATTAACAAATGATCAAGTTCCATAACATATGTTTTATAACATATTTTTTTATGTTATGGAGCCAATTTATTTTTTTTTTCTATTTCATTTTTTTAGGTATTTCGTGGTTGACTCTAATGAAAAATTGGAAATCTATGGAACGATTGAGGCAGGGATGATTTATCCTATTCCTTTTATTCACTTTATGACAAGATTTTATTATTGAAATATTACTCAACCCTATCCCTAATGTTAAACAAAATACATTACATATAAACATATAAAATGAGGAAATATTTAGCTTATATGGTATGTATGTATCGTTCTATTTCAATGCAAATAATTTTTAGATTTTGATTTTCGTAATCAGATGAAAAGAATAAAGATTCAAATCTTTACTTATATTATTTTTTGATCCACTTGCGAAAAAATAAATTGGATTATTTCTTCTTTATTAATATTAATGATTTCTTGTCAGTTGAATCTTTGGTATTGAAAAAGTAGGAAATAGGCTAATCTATTCCTGTCAGATGAAAAGAATAAAGATTCAAATCTTTACTTATATTATTTTTTGATCCACTTGCGAAAAAATAAATTGGATTATTTCTTCTTTATTAATATTAATGATTTCTTGTCAGTTGAATCTTTGGTATTGAAAAAGTAGGAAATAGGCTAATCTATTCTATTTAGTCACTTGAAGATGCAGAGTCAATAAGTTATTTGTTTATATATTATATATAGTTATAATTATATCTTCTTTCTACTTTCTATTATTTTGTATTATATAGATACTTTTTTTGTATGTTAAAATCTATTTATGGATGTTAAAGATCTTTTCTTGCTAAGACTTTTTCATAAAAATAGTTCCACATACAGATATCACATCATATTCTTATTTTAAAATAAGAAAATAAAAAGTCTAGATTACGATGTTTATGTACAACTGAACCAATGACTATTCATGATTCCATAATTGAATCAATTCCATACTGGTTCCAAATTAGAGGAATGTGATGGTAAAACTTCGTTTGAAACGATGTGGTAGAAAGCAACGTGCGACTTGAAGGACACGATCCGTTGTGGATTTTTAGATCCACCATCTTATTTTCGATTTATCGAGGAATGAAGATGCTCTTGTCTCGACATCGTTTGTTCTGTTACACCCGAATCCTTTGTTTTTTTGTTGGGTTGTAAATAGTTTACGATGGAGCTCGAGTCGAAAAGTCGAAAGGATTAATTCATTTTTGGGGGGCAAGGATCTAGGGTTAATGCCAATCAATCAATTGGAACAACTTCGTAAACGTATCTTCTATATTCTATATATAATAATAATATAGAAATAAAAAGGATCCAATCCAATTTCAACAAGTTTTGTTTTTAAATTGGAAACTTGTTGTAATTGATCAAACTTTTTCGATTCAAAGTGTATTACGCGGGAATCAACTGTCCATCGGATTCTTTAATAGAAAGAAATAAAATTTCAAATATTTACAATTCAAATGAAAGGGTATGTTGCTGCCATTTTGAAAGTATTAAGAAGCACCGAAGTAATGTCTAAACCCAATGATTTAAAATAAAGATTAAAGGATCCAAGAACAAGTAAACCCATTTTAATTGTCTCGATAGTCTCAATAACTGGATCATCCAAATCTAATTTTAAACGAGACAAAAAAAGCGGGTAAAGACAACTCAATAAATGAAATTGACTAAAGAGAAGAATTTCCTTTTGAGCTATTTGAGAGTTATTCAACTTGAGTTATGAGTACGAATGGTTTCTTTAAAATTTTCAGGAAGGACAAAAAACGAATGAAATTAAAGTATAATTTATTTTCTAGGTTCATTCGAATCAAACATTTTTTCTCGAGCCGTACGAGGAGAAAACTTCCTATACGGTTCTAGGGGGGGTATTGTTCATCTACATCTATCCCAATGAGCCGTACTATCAGAAAACTTCCTATAACGGTTCTAGGGGGGGTATTGTTCATCTACATCTATCCCAATGAGCCGTCTATCGAATCGTTGCAATTGATGTTCGATCCCGAAGAGAAGGAAAAGATCTTAGAAAAGTGGGGTTTTATGATCCAATAAAGAATCAAACTTATTTAAATGTTCCTGCTATTCTATACTTCCTTGAAAGGGGTGCTCAACCTACAGGAACTGTTAAGAATCTTTTAAAGAAAGCAGAAGTTTTTAAAGAACTTCCGTC